TCGTGAAGTGTTACTGTTGCTGTGATTCTGCGGGTTCGGAAAGTCTCTTCCCTGTTCGCCTATCGTCCCTTGACTTGATTTGCCGCTGGGATGTTTCAAATCAAAGAAAGAAAGGAACAAGCATCTCTTCGGGCTATTCTAAACCATCCCTTCTCGCTTTATATTTGACGAGATTTGATCTCGTCATTGAATGAGCCTCGCCTAGATAAAACATCAGAAACTAAGAAAGGGAAGGGATGACCCTACTTCTGTTACGTACGTAACAAACAACCTTTGACTCGACAGAAGAAGCGAAACTCTACTCGCATATTGCTCTCTATTTATAAATAAACGGCGCTCCTCTCCCTATCGGTCGAGCTGCGAAGCTCCTCCGTAATGCCTATCTATATATGTGAGTGGCTCTTTTTGGAGACTTAGAAAAATGGCTACCACCAGAAGTGTGCTAAGTTAGTCACAGGGAAACCTAAAAGTTCTTTCGAACTTCCGACTCTATAAACTTGGATGGCTTGCTTGTTTAGCTTGTCCCCTCTTTGAATGTGTACAGTTCGAGCAAGCAAATGGCTAGCAGGGCCGAGGAACCACAATGAACGGGACGACAGAAGTTACACAAGAATATGACCAGAGATATATATTCTTCTTCGTGCATGTAGGTCTGGTTCCTGAGAAAACATATATATATTATTAGCGAGTTTCGCCGTACAATAGAGAACCCGAGACAGGCTGAAATTAATGAATTTCCACGGTTGCCGCCGGCTAGCTAATAGGGCGAGCAGCGTAATAGAGTCCCCAGGACGGACGACGTGAGTGAGAGCCCAGACCATAGCGGCTTTAGAGACTTCTCTCTCGACTTTAACGGCGACAAAAACTTTCTCCGAGAGGCTTTCTCTTTATAGGATCCGCTGAGGTTTTTGGCTCGCAATAAAGCTAGGGCCCTTGATCGAGCAACTAGTAGTCCTATCTATCTACCTCTCCAGACACAATATCTTGAGTACCTATGATGGTGACCACATCCGCTGGCATGTGATGTTTGGACATAGAATCGAGTCCTTGTGAATGGGCAGAGCCAGGTGCTCTTATTTTACGACGGTAAGGACGATTGCTTCCATTACTGACCAGAAAGACACCAAATTCACCTTTAGGTGCTTCCACTGCGGTATAGGTAGAAGAAGCTGGTACGGAAAAACCTTCTGTATAAAGTTCGAAATGGTGAATTGAGGTAGAGTAGACCGATGATGATCCTGTAGTCATTTGGCCGGCTATTGAAAGAAAAAGCTTGCATCTGGCTGGGTCTTGCCGGTCCCATCTCTCTCCAAACCTAACGTGGTAGTTTCCCATCATAGGGCTTTCTATCTATAGATTGAGCCATTACCAAGGAGCTAATTCGTTCAGAACTCAGTTGACTGCTTCTATAGATAAGGCGGAGCGTCCTTGGCTCAGCATTATAGCACATAGGGCTTCAGCGCTACTACAGCGCTTCGCTAACTCGAAGCGCCTCGCTATGAGAATGACGCTTCGCTAACGCTCGGCTAAGTCTTGAACCTTCGCGCTGACCGTTCGCTTTCTCAGTAGCAAAAGCGCTTCTCTTTGCCCCTTACGATGAAAGCCTTAAGCGAGAGATTTGTTGTTTTATTGCTCCCGCTTCCTCACATCTGCGCTCGTCAAGCCAACTTAGCTTTTTGGTAGTTGAAACTGCGGTTGAAGCGGACATTTCGAAATGACAGCATCGAAGATATATATAGATATAGATATATATACACGGTCACGCTTATCCCGGGCTGCGTTCCGGAAAAAGTGGCCTACTTGAAAGAAAGGGCGGGCACTCTCGTGTTTCAACCCCACTATACTATGAATAGTTGTGGGGCACTGTATACTGAAAGCCTCTACGATAAGCAAGTGAATGGGGCCGGTGCGTGGCGAACGGAACGGTTCATCAAGCCATTTCTCGCCTCAACCCCCTAAATAGGAAGAGGGGTACTTTACAAATAGGGGGTAATTGCTTCGCACCTGACTGTGATAGCCCTCTCGATACCTTATGTTCGCTTTGTTACTAGTGGCCGATTTCCCGTCGCGTTAGCGTTTTCCCAGTGCGCGAAGCCCCAACGAGGAAGATGTTAGTGGTTTCTCATTGGGTCAATAATCCAAATCCCTCTTTTTGTGCTACTCCTACTCCTAGAGCGGGAAAAAGATAAGAAAACGCGAAGCGTTCTCTTGGTTTCCCAACCTCTTGCTTCTAAAGGCTGCCCTCTCTCGGCTGGATGTTGGTCCAGCCTACTACGAGGATCCCGTATCCAGCAACCCAACCTAAAAAAAGGGCATAAAAAAGCCTTATCTAGGTTGGAACTATGAAGCTGACCTTATTATTCTATTCAAAGGGTAAAGGGCTTTTTCAGCTGGTGCGCAGGAGCGCACTTCTGTTTTCCCTTTACTAGACTAGTGGGGGGGGTCCCGTGGTTCCTATACCGCCGCGTTTCCTGGTCCTTTTCTTTTAGTGCTTCGACCC